AGAAGGAAGTTTGAGCTTGATGCAAATGGCTAAAATTTCTTCTGCTTTATTTGATTATCAATTAAATAAAAAGTTGTTTTATGTATCAATCCTTACATCTCCTACTACTGGTGGAGTGACAGCAAGTTTTGGTATGTTAGGAGATATAATTATTTCCGAACCCAACGCTTACATTGCATTTGCGGGTAAAAGAGTTATAGAACAAACATTGAACAAGACAGTACCTGAAGGTTCACAAGCGGCTGAATATTTATTCCATAAGGGCTTATTCGATCCAATCGTACCCCGTAATCTTTTAAAAGGCGTTCTTAGTGAGTTATTGCAGTTCCACACCTTCTTTCCTTTGAATTAAAATGAAATCAACAAGTAGACTTTTTCTCTTTTTCATCGCTATCACTGATTACTAAACAGTAAACCTCTATAACATAAAAGAGCACTCTTTTTTCCGCAAAATCAAATAAAAATAAAGCAAGAAGGCAAATAAACTGAAATCCGAATTATAATGATTATAATATATCTTTATAACAGGTACAAATATTAAATCGAGGTATTCATTCTATGGCAACTTTCACCAGCATACCCTCTATTTTTGTGCCTTTGGTAGGCCTAGTTGTTCCGGCAATTGCAATGGCTTCTTTATCTCTTCATGTTCAAAGAAACAAGATTTTTTAGATATGATGGATCCTCTTCTTTGTTTTTCTTTTTCAAAACTTAGACTTGGATCATAACACAGATATATATTTTGTAGAATATGTGATAACATGGTACTTCCTCCGAAGATAAAGGACACATAACCGAAAGAGTTCTTAATGCGTGGGTAAACATGAAGATATATGTCTAAATCAATTACATCTATTTGAAAATGTAGCAGTAGTGGTATCAGGACGGGTGACTGAAAGAAAAGGAAAAAGGGATTTGATGAGTTACTCTTAAGAGGTCACGTCCGGGAGTACTAGTTGATGAGCGTTACTTCGGAAATTGAAAAAAAAAGTAAAGTCAAAGCCATTTTGGTTATTCTCCCAATTCCAATAAAATACAACATGAATTGTCGATCAGAACGTATATGGATAGAACTTATAGCAGGGTCTCGAAAAACAAGTAATTTCTGCTGGGCCTTTATCCTGTTTTTTGGTTCATTAGGGTTCTTATTGGTTGGAACTTCTAGTTATCTTGGCCGGAATTTAATATCTTTATTTCCTTCTGAACAAATCCTTTTTTTTCCACAAGGGATCGTGATGTCTTTCTACGGGATTGCAGGGCTCTTTATTAGCTCCTACTTGTGGTGCACGATTTCGTGGAATGTGGGTAGTGGTTACGATCTATTCGATAAAAAGGAAGGAATAGTGTGTATTTTTCGTTGGGGATTTCCTGGAAAAAATCGTCGTATCTTCCTCCGATTCTTTATGAAAGATATTCAGTCCCTCAGAATAGAAGTTAAGGAGGGTATTTATGCTCGTCGTGTCCTTTATATGGAAATCCGAGGTCAGGGGGCCATTCCGTTGACTCGTACTGATGAGAATTTGACTCCACGAGAAATTGAGCAAAAAGCGGGCGAATTGGCTTATTTCTTGCGTGTACCAATTGAAGTATTTTGAAATGAATTAAAGAATTTTTTTTTTCTATTTTGAGAGTTTGTGAGATTAAGGGATCTCTTTCATCTCGAAATACGAATAATAGTTATTTGGTTAAAGCAGCCTCTTGGGGTGGGGTGTATTCATTGAAAGGATGTAATTGCTTCGAATTGGAGCAATTGAACTATCCTAGAAACATTGTTTCCTCATTCGACTTTCAAATGTACTTTGATTCAAAAGTCAATTTATTTATTCTTTCTAAATTCAAAAGAAAGGGCTAGCCACTGAATCAAAAACAAAATGGAGGTAGATTCATAGTCTCGCTACTTTGTAAGAAAAGGAATAAAACTTATGTTTGCTAGAACTATTAGATTGTATAGAATTGACGACGTGGGTTGATTAAAAATTCACAGACGAAAAATGGAAAAAAAGAAAGCGTTCACTCTCCTTTTATATCTTGCATCTATAGTCTTTTTTCCCTGGTGGGTCTCTTTCTCATTTCAAAAAAGTCTAGAATCTTGGGTTACTAATTGGTGGAATACTAGGGAATTCGAAACTTTTTTGAACGATCTTCAGGAAAAAACTATTCTTGAAAAATTCATAGAATTAGACGAGCTCTTCCTCTTGGAAGAAATGATAAAGGAATACCCGGAAACACATTTACAAAAGCTGGGAATCCACAAAGAAACGATCCAATTGATCAAGATGCACAACGAAGACCGTATCCATAAGATTCTCCAGTTCTCGACAAATATAATATATTTCCTTGTTTTAAGTGGCTATTCTATTCTCGGTAATCAAGAACTTGTTTTTCTTAATTCTTGGTTTCAAGAATTCCTATATAATTTAAGCGACACAATAAAAGCATTTTCTATTCTTTTATTAACGGATTTATGTCTAGGATTTCATTCGCCCCACGGCTGGGAACT